GTAATCGAATGTTGTTCGACTTTCTGGAGCGTTTAGTTGTGGTTGCTTCTAAAAGAAAGATTCGAACGGTTTACTTTCATAACTTCTCACGATTCGATGGTATTCTATTAATTAAATATTATGCTTCTCATGGAGATAAGTACACCATCAAACCTCTTATGAGGAACCTCAGGCTCTATGAGTTAGTAGTGTTTCGAGGAAAGAAAAGGGTCTTCCGTATAAGAGATTCATACACTCTACTCAGTAGTGGTTTGGCAACATTGGCTAAGGCTTTATGTCCTCAATTAGGTGTTAAAGGCTCCATCCAACATGACGAAGTTCGAGTGTCGAATCTTCTGAATAATAGGGAAGAATTGTTGGATTATCTGAAACAGGATATTCGTCTGTTAGGCGGTGTTTTCCAGAAGGCTCAAGAGATTTTTTGGACTCAGTACAAAGTGGATATCGAGGATTGCTTGACAGCGCCAACGCTATCTATGAAGATTTTTCGTATGAGCTATTACGATCCTAATACTTTTCCTATCCATATTCCAAGTAGGAATGAAGATACATTCATAAGGCGTGGGTACTATGGAGGCCATGCTGATACATATATCCAATATGGGGCAAATTTAGACTACTACGACGTGAACTCCTTATATCCATATATCATGAAAACATGCCCCATGCCGGGAGGTGTGCCTGTCTGGCATGGTAATTTGGAAGGCCAGGAATTGGCCAACTTGTATGGATTTATTGAGGCTTATGTTGTTTGTCCTAGAACAATCACTCGACCTTTCTTACCCTATAGGGATCATAATAATACTTTACTTTTCCCAACTGGTGAATTCGTGGGTGTGTATTTTAGCGAAGAATTTATTTTTGCGCGCAACTTGGGTTACAAGATTATACCACTAAGGGGCTACTTGTTTGAGAAAAAGCCTAGTCCTTTCAGTGACTTTGTGTCAAACCTTTTCGGGAAAAGACAAGAAGCTAAGAGTGCTGGTAATGAAGCATTGGTGTATGGGTTCAAGATACTATTGAACTCGCTGTACGGTAGATTTGGTATAAATCCACTTAGTACTATAACAGAGGTATGCGATAGGGATAGATATGACTATTTGATACAGAAAGCTAAATTGATCATGGGGGACAAGCTGAGCGAGCATTACTATATAGTAAGTTACTTAAGCAATACAGTACATGCTGACGACTCAGACTGGAATCCTCCTAAGATATCGGCTGTTCAATTGTCCGCTGCTATTACAGCTTGTTCTCGTATTCATATGTACAAATACATTTCCAGACCTGACTGTTACTACACTGATACTGACTCAGCAATTCTAGGAAGTCCTCTTCCAGAAGATGAAATATCTTCCATTGAATTGGGTAAGTTAAAGATGGAGCACTTTGTGAAGAAAGGTATCTTCTTAGCACCTAAGAGTTATTCCTTAGAAACAGAAGAGAAAGGTGATATAATTAAGCACAAGGGTCCTGCTAAAGGCTTGGTCGATGTTGATTGGTTTGTGTCACAATACGCTGATCCGTCTAGGACTAAGCAGGTAACCGTAGAATCGAATTTCAGAATAGATTGGCGTTCCCTAAACATAGCTAAAAAGGAATCCCTATTAACCCTTGGTTCCAAAGTAAGTACAAAAAGGGACCCAGTCTATGACAATAACAATGTTTGGGTAAACACACATCCAAAGGATGTAAAAGACTTCGGTGGTCAAGAAAGCGCTATTCTCAAATTAGAATTGAAGATGCTTCAGGATGAATATGCTTTGCTTAAAGAGCAGCTTACCAAGCATGATCAAGAAAGTGCTCGGCGTATTGCTAGTCTTGAGTCAGAAATAGAAAAACTGCTTGAAGAAATGAAATCGAAGTCTACTGCTAAGGAACCGCCCTAACCCCCTCCCCTGAAATACGTTGTTAGATGCGTTGGCTATTCGTAGATCTGTTATACAGGCGATTTAGCTACTTTCAACCCTTAGTAGCGGGTATTAGGTTAGGGGATACCTGCAGAACCGTGTAATTGTGGAACAAGCTACGCACGTTACATGTCCTTTAAAGCTACCGTTAAGGAAGAATCACCTCTATGTAAAGAAAGATAAATGCTCCTTTGGACAGACGGAAATCCTATTCCTAGGACATCAGAGCCATCGAGGAGTGGCAAGCACCTACCAAGGTGAGAAAATACCACCCACAGAGTACCACTAAATTGTTTGAATAAGACGTACTAGTCACTGACCGAAGGAGAAAGACTAAGACAACTCTTTTCGGGTTATGCCATAAAGAAAGACGTGTCTCCTTGATCGCTTAGAGCCCCTCGATACACTACCTTAGACAGCTTGCGTGAACAAAAAGGAGGCGTACGTAAGGAGAGCACCTTTACTTTAGTATTTGTATAAAAAGATTTGATCTTTGCATTGGTAGAAATGAATTGGGCATTGGCTTCAATCATGGACAGGTCAAGGATATCTTCTCTCCAAAAGACCAAGATATTGGCAGGGGATTCATCCGAGCGAGATGTTCGACATTCATCCATGCATACGCAATCTCCGCTTCAATTTTGATACATAGTTGGCCCTTCTAACCATTGGTTCCAGGATGACAACCAAAGACTAAAGCCCGGTCCGAGCAAGGGAGGCAAACAAACCTGCCACTAAGGGAGACTGACGAAGTCAAAAAAGTGGCCCAAAGAATCCGACCTAGATCCAGGATTCCACTAAGGGCTGAAGGAAAGCATATAGAAAGACTCCAGTCACAGGCAAGCACCCCACCCAGGTCTCCAGGCTTAGATTAAGGCAACAGGGAGATGAGACAAGCTTGAAAGCCACAACACTTGTCTTTCCGACTTGGTACTTTCAGTCCTGGCCCCTTTCGTCTCCACTCGCTGATCTCTACTGATCTATTGACGGAGGGGATAACAAACGTAAAGGGGCTTGGCTTGGTTCACCCTCTCTGGTACATCCTAGGACATTAGAGTGAGATGTCGGCCGTTCCACTCGCGAGTAAAGAATCTTTACCACTACTACCTACTAACTTCTCGCCTAATCCCTCTGGAAAGTTGCCCGACTAAGGCCTCTTCAAAGCCATAACCCCAGACGGATGATAACTTTTTCTTTGAACGAATCTTGCTCTCTTATCTGCTTCTTCTTTTGTTGACAATTCTTCTGTTGTCGTAGAGGGAAGAACTGGTCTTTCAGGGTGAATCACCCCGACGGGTCAATGCTTTGGATTCAGTCCTTCTTATGGACTTCCCCTGTCTCAGTTCATGTCTAACTGGCACCTAGGGGAACCCGGCCTTTCATCCTGTCCTTACCATCTTTCGGTAGCAGCATCCGGAGCAAGAACTGGTAGTCTCCCATGGTCCAGGGGCCTTCGTTCCCTCTTAAGTAGATAGGCTGGTCTATTTCGCCTTCGCTACAATTTCCTGCGAAACTTGACTGACCTGTTAGGGCCTTTCATGCTCTCCATAGACATAGAAAGAAGCACAAGCCTCACACCGGATTCAGGCTCTTTAAAAGGTCCTGTCACTATCAATAAATATCTTAAGAAAAAAAAGCTTTCTCCGGGAAAGCTTACTCTTTGATCGACCAAGCCGAAAGACAGACACATTTCCTAAAGCCACGCCCCTACCGCCAACATCGGATATTCCTTGAAGCCTTCAAAGATCGGATTCAATCGATTATTCGCATTTAACTTGAACAATTCTTGTGACAACAGACGGAATTCCTTCGTTCCCTTTCTCAAGAAGATCTCGATTTCGAACAAAAAGGCAATCTAGAGTACAAGCCAAGGAGAAAGACTGCCATCTCAGGCATACCATCAATCCTACCATCCTATCATCAAGCATACCATCGACAGAGTCAGGAAAGGACAGGCAGAAGGGGCGCTAATCAAATCCTTTCTTTCCACTCTATCCCTTCTTGGTCCCGGCTAACCAATCCCTATGAGCTCAGAGTCGGCTAAGAGGAATCAGAGCTTATTCCATCATTCCCATAGTCACAAGGGGGAACCCAAGCCGAGTCCTTTTCTTCCTTTGCTACCGGGCATTCATCCAATGCTTACTTTTAGGCATAGCATTAGCCTATTTCCGCGAGTCAGACAGCCTGATCCGTGCGCTGATCCTTCTATAGTAGGAAGACAAGATCGCAAAGGAATCACTAGTTCCATGCCTTCTACTTAGGCAAGCCGAATCCGCGTATATCTACTCTAGCAAGAGAGCAAACTACCAACGAATCCTTCCACTTCTGTAACAGAGGCTAAAAGGTGCGAACGAAGAAAGCTTGTTAAAGGCTTCGCACCTACTTGTTGCCTCTCCCGTCATAAGACAGCAGGCCGATACGAGGGATTGACTTAGGCGCAATAGCCTCTTTGAATAGAATCGTAAACGAAACCACTCTATCGCTACACCTGATCTCTTTACTTATACTTAGCTAACGCTACCTTTGTCAAACAGGAAACTTCCGATCTACTTCTGCCGGGTTGGTTGCTCGCTTCCAAAGCCCTAAGCAAGAGGTCTTGATGAATAGGTGCCCTATCTTGAGCTTGAAGAAGAAGAAGGAATGACCAGGAATTCGTCCTAAAGTATGTGTCATAGGCTGACCACACGAGTAGATCTGGCAGGGTATGGTCCCTCGCCTCTATGCCCCTTTCCTTCATGGGATCGCCCGATTTCCATTGAGATGTTCCCCACCCGGGTAAAGTCCCGGTTTCTATTTCTATACAGAGATATGCCCTTCAGATGAAAGTTTTTTTCACGGTCTCCAGGAACCTTGTTTGACTATTCTATTTTCATAGGCAAGACTAACTAGTAGTTCCAAAGAAAGGAGCATCTGGCATAGGCAGCAAGCCTTCCCAAGGCTTTCTCCGGATGATCGGTTCTTTTTTCACATGTAGGTTCCTCCGCAGCAAAGATGGTATGGTCGGCTTGCGCTCTTACTTGGAAGTGGTCTCAGTAGCGAAGTCAATATAGAGGGTAGTCCTCCTAGCTAGGAAGTAGTTGATTCATCTTACGATTTGTTTTTACTACGTATCATTAAGAACTCGAATACTGGGGCAAGCCTCCTTCCTCAATCGAAAGTCAAATCACCAAGCAAAAGGTAGGAATTGGGCACCGGAGAATGAAACTTTGACAATCTGGATGCTGTCAAAATGAGAGTTTCAGGCACCTTGTGGGGAATCATTCGATGTCGGAACCATGTTCTAAAGAGTCTTTCCCACTACAGCCATTCAAGACATCAGCTTAGGCGCGAGTAAGAGACCCCCTATGGGGAAAGATTCCTAAATCAACTCTTTCGGCTTCGGTACCCCTTTGCATATGTGAGTAGAAGCCTACATTCTCAAGCTATGCCGGTTCGATTTCTAGATCCTAGAAACAAGGGATTCTTTCTCTTTGGTCTTCGGTTCAGAACGGTCCTGCAGGAGGTGCTTTCAGAGGAGAATTCTCCCGGATCAGCATCTGAGTCAGTGTCATACTATTCATGATCAATTATTGAAACCAGAGACGAGGAAGATACCTAGTAGTTAAAAAGACCTTCAAAAGGGCTATTGGCCAGCCTAACATAAAGAGGAATAATCGTACTACCCACATTGTTTGCCTTTCGACAGAAACCTTAACCGTAGTAGGCGAGCAGGTAAACTAGTTGGGCAGTTTCCAGAGGCATTCTTTAAAGCATCAAAACGAAGTCTTTCACTGGCAGTCCCCGGGAAAGCTGTCTCGACCCGGCCAAAAAACGCAATTTCGACTCATCAAGATTCAATCTATTTAGGGGGTGCCCGACCCAGGTATAGATTTTGGTCTTCTTCGTATGGGATATAACCCCGCAAGGTGGAGTACCGTACCACAAGGAAGGAGGCCCTCCATACTTCAAAGTCAATGCCTATGATTAATGTTGTCAATAGCAAGGTGAATAGGAGGGCACGTCGTCTCGATCCTCAAAGGAAATGGGCGCTACCATAGTCAAAAAAGAGTGAAATATTCCCACCTATCCATCGATTGGTCATCCCAGTTTTGGTACTCCATATTGATATTGTCGGGGCACCCTTCTTTAGGGTATGACCCAGGAGCGGTAAGAAGCAAGGCAAGGGCGGTATAAGAGAAAGAAGTCAGTGCTGTTACTGAATCTGCTCTAAGGTAAATGTGAGGCCGATCTCTGTCTTGATCCCAAGAAGTTAGAATAGAATGAAAGCAACCTCAATCGGGCATTCGGGTGCGACCAGGGAAGACGATCTCATCTTTGGTAAGCCGGATGGGAGGAATCCTCGAAGTGGTACCAAGCTGCTTAGCTACCGAATAGGCATGCGGATCTCCACTTCTGATTCAATTGTTCGAGGAAGAGGTCGAATAAAAAGAGTGGTGGGCCTCTGAAAGTGAACAGGGCGTTAAGATCTTTCTCTTCCTAGCATTGTTCCTGGCTATGCGAAATGGCTAGCAACACACTAATGATGTTTAATTAATAGCCCAGAATGAATGAGTTCCATTTCCTGTACTATCTTGAATCAGGAATGGAATGTCGGGATGTAAAGAAAAGAAAAGAGAGATGTCTATGAAACTAGTCCAATCCGGTAAGCCATAAAGCTTGGTCCTTTGGGTTCTATAAAATACATGGAAGACTGAATAAGATTTTGAAACTTGACCAATAGGAATCAAAATCAGTGCCCGTGGTACCATTCCTCCTTCTCGCAATCAGAATCTGACTCGGAACCCTAAATATCAACTGGAACACCATAAGACATGGGGGAGGCAGTGACTCTTCCAGCTACTGTATTTCCTCACAATGATTCCTTTCTATTTGTTCGTAAAATAACAGGCCCAGAAAGGGAATGGAATTCTTTTCATGCTTCTATTGATTGGATTAAAAAAGGTATCTTACTCGTGATCAACGATTAGGCTACGCAGATAGTTTCATGCTTATCCGATGCTTTCCTGATCGATCAATTGTTATATTCGTTTTTTAGTCCCGTACCCTAAGCTGGGCGATGACTCCACTCTTAGCCAGCGAGCTTTCATGTTAGCACTCTCAGGAAAGAAAGCCATCGGTACAACAATTGAAAAGGCAACACGCAGGAACAGGCTCTTCCCCTTGACTGCTGCCAGCAACTCTTATAGAGCCCAATAGTGGCTAGGCTAGGCTTCGTCCTCCGCTCGCAGGCTTTCCGTCTCATCATACCTACGAGTGAAGCTAAAGGAGAGTGACTACTGACCGCTTTCTGGCTTAGGGGCGTGCTTTCGATTCCTAATACAATGCTATAACATAGATAAGGAGAAGAGAGAGATTAGTGCCCCAAGAGAGGAGCTCAGTTCCATAGACAAGAGCTGACCTTGGACCAATGACCAGAGAGAGAAGATTATTAGCCAAAGTAGATAGGGTTCAGGGGAATAGGAGAAGGCCAATTGGAGTAAAGGGAAGGCTTGAGTTCAGAGACGAAGTTGGCTTTGAAGGGACAAACTTTCAGACAGTTCCTTACTTTCTATTCTATAATCTCGTCTGTCATCTCTGTTGGTTCTTATTC